CAAGGAAAGAGCAATAGACCGGACCAACCCACAAAAACAAAACGGTCCCTCCGTAACCAGTCATCCATAATATCAAATAAATCATTTTCATCTTTGGTAAATTTACCAAGAGCTATAGTCATAGTGATCCTCCTATTCAACTACTTCAACCATTTCCGAACACCCCCTAGCATTTTCAGGGATGGAACCTTCGAGCCTTTTTTCATTTTATAGATGATATGATTTCTCGTAGACTGTCCCTTCTTTTCTACTGGGTTTCGAATAGAAAAATACTTTTTTTGTCGATTGATATTTAATCTAGGTCAAATCCATTAACTTAATTGGGTGATTCCTTTCTATTGTAAAAAATTCCCTAAGTCATGACGCGGGAATTGTCTTATGACTCGTAAATCCGATAAATCCATTTTTTAAATAACTATTCCAGAAACAAATGATCGCTTTTATCACTCTTGTTACCAGCAGATCCTCAGACATACTACTCTCCTTTTATCAAATAATATTATTCTTGAATCTTGTTCGTGAAATAAAAAAAAAAAATAGTTTTATATATTCTTCGGATTTGTATGTCTAGGAAACTACTATAGGATCCTATTTTTACTTTCTATTTTACATTTATTTCTTTTATTGTCTTCTTTGTTGTATTTTTCTTTCGTTCAGATTAAAAAAACTCCAAAGTATACCTTTTTTGCAGATCGAGGTAAGAAATTCGAATATTTTTTTATATTTATTTATTTATATCTGTCAGATTTTTTAATATTGTATGGAGTTTTATTAAAAAAATAATAGATTTTAAGTGAAAATTTCATCCATTAATTCCTTTAAAAATCTCGTATGCATAGATATGAAAATAAAATATTTGATACTCGAAGTCATGATTTGATGGATTTTTCTATTTTTTTTTTATAGAATAATTCCTTGTGGAGAAGAGGAGTAGCAATTTATTCCTAGGAACAATAAGATTTAACCCGAAATATCGACAGATTCGTACGGAGTCCCAACCAAAGAGGTATTAAAAACAAAAAAAGATCCACTGTTCGAATTTCATTTCTATCCAATTTGAATATCAGAATAGTGGATATAGTTATGATTCAATAGGTTAGGTCCACTTACTTTTTTTTAGAATCTTTCCTATTTTTTGATTGGAATAATAGAAAATAGGAATAGCTTACAATTAAAGGAAATATCACATTCTAAAAAAAAAAATATATATATATATATAGAAAAGAATACTATATTCACTTTCTAACTAGAATGAGTTTACTCTATTCGAATGATAACAATAATTTATAATTTAATAGAATAAAAATTCTATTTTTTAATGAAATTCAACTATTCCTTAGTTTTTTTTTTTATTTTATTACAAACAGAAACTTCTTACAAATATCAAAAATATCTCTATTCTTCCTTCAAATAGGAATACTACTTTTGTCATTTTTTGACAAAAAAAAGCCCCTTATCGGATTTGAACCGATGACTTACGCCTTACCATGGCGTTACTCTACCACTGAGTTAAAGGGGCTCCATTTGAGTCAATTCCCGAATAAGGAACCAGCCAATATGAATATGAGTTTAGTACATCTATTTGTTACTGCATATACTCAAATTATATATATATATAGATCTATTTTTTGTACATAGCAACTCATTAACGAACAATAAATTGGATTTACCTAGCGAGTATAGTTAATAAAATAATTTTTTGATATTGAATTTGATAAATATCAATGGAATGGGTTTTTTCAAAACTGATTCGAATTGAAATCATCTTCATCATAACACGAATTTCATTTCATTGATACATGTACCCACTAATTCAAATATTTCACCGAATCGTTGAAAAATAGGTTCAATTTGTCCTGTCCCTCAACCCAATTCTTATTCATCTCCATCCCTTTTTACGCAATTTCTCGATTAATTCTCGTTTTTTTATTTCCCGGCTTAGTGTGATATAGAAATATACCTAATTAAATCTTCTTAACACTGAATGAAAGTGAAAGAAATGAGGTGTTAATACCGCGCCTGTTCCATTCCAGAAAATAAATCATTCCCAAAAAGGATTCTCTCTTTCTTTTGTTTTCTTTCGCATTATTTTTGTTGAATTATAGATTGGTGATTGGAATGACCAATTTAGAAATCTAAATGATATTTTAGGGAATTCTGAAAGATTGAAAGATCCTTCTGATCGAATCATATCATTCCATTATATTGACAATTTCAAAAAACTGTTCATACTATGAACATAGTAGAATGGCGGTCGGGCAAGTATGCCCCCATCGTCTAGTGGTTTAGGACATCTCTCTTTCAAGGAGGCAACGGGGATTCGACTTCCCCTGGGGGTAGGGTACTACAAAAGGAAATTGATCAGGGATTATCAATAAAGACTAAAATGGATTCTTCCTGGGTCGATGCCCGAGCGGTTAATGGGGACGGACTGTAAATTCGTTGGCAATATGTCTACGCTGGTTCAAATCCAGCTCGGCCCAAAAATTTGCTGATCCACCATGAAATGATATAACCCATTTGGTGTTCTCTGAAAATCACCAATGGGCTCCCATACAGAAGAATAAAATATCGAGTGCTATTTCTTTTTTCCATATTACATAGTTTTTCCACAAATTCGAATTTTGCAAAACTCCTGATTTATAAGTTTAAAGTCTAAGGAAAGGGTTAAAGTAAAAAAAAAAAAAAACAAAAAAGACTCTTTTTTGTTTCCTTGATTCATTTATTTTTCAATCAAGTTAGCAATAAGGAACGGATTGCGAGTAATCCGTGTCGATCTCGCTAAAGTGCAGACCCATAAAAATATCAATATATAATATAAGTCTGCCTCTTTCAGTTACAGTACAGGGTTTCGAATCTCAAATAGAAAAACAAAGGGTTTGAATGAAATTGTAAGAATATGTATGTATGCTATACGACTTTTTCCCTGGGATTGTAGTTCAATTGGTCAGAGCACCGCCCTGTCAAGGCGGAAGCTGCGGGTTCGAGTCCCGTCAGTCCCGATGGATACAAATCCAAAAAATATCAATTGATTTCGTATGTGAAAGGGAATAAAAATAACAAAAAAATATCATTTCTAACAGGGATCCTTTTTTTTTTTTCTTTTTTAGTTTAAGGTAAAGGTTCGAACGAAGAAAGAAAAAGGAATTTTTCATTGCATTAGAAAGTAATTTTTTTTTTTTTTGGTATGGATAAAAGATCTTCCTATGTTATACTATTTAATTCTCGACTATGAATTGATTTGATAGCTCAGATATTGTTATTCTTGATATTGATCCGATTTTTTATCATCGAGATAAAATAAAATTTATACCATTGAATTTACTGACGAAAGATTTTTCATTTCTATGGGATTAAATCCCGAAGTATTTATTAGAAATTAAAGAGAAAGAAAACATAGAGATTATGGAAGTCAATATTCTCGCATTTATAGCTACTGCACTCTTCATTCTAGTTCCTACTGCCTTTTTACTTATAATTTACGTAAAAACGGTAAGCCAAAGTAACTAATTTTACTTAAACATGACTTCTGATTTCTTATCAATGCAATGAATGAATAAAAAAAACTGAAAAAAGGATTTCCATTTCGGGTCTTTGTTTAAAAAAAAATGATCAGACTACAATCAGCAGAATTCTATGAAATCCATATAGTATAGTAGAAAGAAATCAAATCTATTTCTTTCTACTATACTATCTATTACGATAGGGTAAAAATGGAATGTTTTACTTAAAAAAAAAAAAAAAAGAGGTTTAATATGGACGGACCAATCTATAAATTTCTTTTCATATGGATATATCTATAGATATCTATAGATATCTATGGAATGTCAATTCCATAGCGTCCACATTTTTTCTTTGTTTGATCGAATCTATTATATTTGTATTGGTTCCAATCAATCTGAAATAATCAAAAATAAACTTTTATTCTTCTTATTTGAATTTTAAGATTTCACATTCTTTTCAAAATCCCGGTAAATAATAAAAAAAAAATAATCTTTTTAGTATTCAAAAAAATTTATTGATTAAATAATTGACAACTGATCCGGCGATTCTATGAAAAAGTTTTTCATATTTAGAAAAGATTGGTGGTAACCAGTTCATCGAAATAGAAATCTAAAAAAGAATTCGGTTTGGATTTGGAATAGTAATCCGTTTCCAATTATCTGTATTTCCGGGACAGCAAGATGGGAACAATTCAAATATTTGTTTGATTTAAAGAGTATTTTTTTTTTCTATATTAAATATAGAATACATTACACCACTGGAATACAATAGAATTTCAAAATGCAGATAGAATTGCATTTCATTAATTAGTATTAATTAATAAAATAACAAAATTCAATAGTTAAAAAATTGAAGAACCCAGCTATAAAACAATTGAGACATTTTGATCCCTTAACTCAATTAGTAGTACCCTTAGAGTCCACTTCTTCCCCATACTACAAGGGAAAGGGAAAATGTAAAAACTACCATTAAACCAGCCCAAGCAAGACTTACTATATCCATGTAAATTTTGTCTCCTATCTCTATCAATATGAAGAAATTTTATTTTTATTGTTTACTATTTTTTCTTGTATTATTTTCGTTTTTATTTTTCACTAAAAATTTTATATTCTCTTATAATAATAGTGGAATCGCTGGTACAGAGTCAAAAAAAGATTCCGTCATAACACCATTGACCAAACATCCAATTAGAACATCTAACAAGTTCTTATCTGATTTCTAGTAGAATTGAAAAATATTAAATTAAGGATAAATAAAAAATATCCTTGGAAGTAGTAAGGAAATGAATCGTACTAATAGGTACGAATAAAAAGACCTATGTTTTATTTTGCCCCCCCTTTTCATTAAGTGAAAAGTATAAAATATAGAATTAAGATAGATTTCTTTGCATACTCTTATTTGCATCTCGTATTTTCATTTGATCTAATCCTTATTGTCTCCCGATTCATTCTCTAAAACAATTGGAAAACATCCTCTGAAATTATTTTACTAGAGATTACAAAAAAAACAAAGAATTTTATTTTTCTTAGAATGGGAATAGAATAGAAATTAGTTTTGAATTGGATTTAATTAATGAAATTTTTATTATTAAAAATAAAAAAAAAAAAAGAAATCTAATTAGATAGTTAATTTCATTAATCTAACTAATATGGAATAAATGCAGAAGCGTTCCTATACTTTCCATAAGTTTGTATACAAGGTTTTTCTTCAACAGCTTCCCCAACTAAAAATGGAATTTTATTCCCCGTCTGACCTATCCCTATCCAATCTAATTAAAGACCCAAATAAGTAGGTGGACACTCCACTAGTAGTGGAGTAAAAGGACTATCATTTGAAAATTGATCTATTCCTTTTGACTCCTCTAATGAATTTTTCATTGAATCTGAGACGAAAATATTTACAACATTTTAGAGAACAAACTTCCCGATGCTTAGAATTTTGCATCAAACTAGTCTCAAGAGCCCTTTTCCTACACTTGCTTGCGCTGGAAAAAAATAAAAAGTTTTCTGTATCAACAAAACGGAATAAACTATTTTAATTCTCTTGTCGATCAGGCGACACCCGGATTTGAACTGGGGAAAAAGGATTTGCAGTCCACCGCCTTACCACTCGGCCATGCCGCCAAAATGATACAAAAAAATAGATCCTAATACCCCTCCTCCTCTCACTCTCAAAAAACCAAAAACAGGTTTCTAAAATTATTTTTTTGATGTGTTTGTATCTTAAATTCCGTTTTCTTTAATCCGCTTTTTCTATTCAAAACAAACGTATACCTTTCAGTCACAAAAGAAAAATAAAAATTGCAGCACAAAGAGCAACCGTTAACTACAAATTCCTGAATAATTCTTGAATCTTAATCTATTCTTTCTTAATGAGAAAAAAATTGATACATAACCAATCAATATTATTATTATTTTTTTAATAATCCTTCTCTATTTCAATTATAACAGCAACTGTTAATATATGTCAACCCCAGAACATAAATTTTCATTGTTACACAGATATTATCTAATCGGCTATCTTATTCGTATATAATACTTCTATTATAGGGAATTTTCAATAAATTCTAGTGCTTTCGTTTTTTTGCCAATTTTTCATTAAATAGATTAATGAATGAATAGAAAAAATAAATTAACACAAGAAGTTAGATCTATGCATGTTTAATAAATCCAAGTCTTTTTATGCACTGCAATCGTATTCTCAAATTCTAAAAAAATAAATTGTATATTTTTTCTGATTATTTCATTTTATATATATTTATCTCATGGAGCCGAGCCAATCCTGAATTCATTTTTTGGGGTATCAATCTAATTAGAATATGGAATAGCATACTATAACTAATAGTAAACTAATAGTATAAATAGAATTCATTTTTTGTTTTGAGATTCTTAAAAATACCCGAAGTCTAGATCAAATTTATCAATTTGTTTCGATTTATATTACAAGTTAGATTCTATTTGTTTGTTTTGTTGCAAATTCCAATTTGAGTATAAAATCTCCTGTTTTCATAATAGTAATTAGGTATTACATATACGTAGTTAGGTAAAATTTCATGTGATTCAGTAAACTAAAAAGACCAGAAATTCCATCATTGCTAAATCTATTCATGTGATTCGATGAAGAATGACAGCAAATCATGGGATATTTTCTAGAAAATAAATGGGGAAATTGAAAATGCTTGGGGTTGGGAATGAAGGAATGTCTACACTACCCGGATTGAATCAAATACAATTTGAAGGGTTTTGTAGATTCATTGATCGGGGCTTAACAGAAGAACTTTTTAAGTTTCCAAAAATTGAAGATACGGATCAAGAAATTGAATTTCAGTTATTTGTGGAAACATATCAATTGGTAGAACCCTCGATAAAAGAAAAAGATGCTGTATATGAATCACTTACATATTCCTCTGAATTATATATATCCGCGGGATTAATTTGGAAAAACTGTAGGGATATCCAAGAACAAATTATTTTTATTGGAAACATTCCTCTAATGAATTCCCTGGGAACTTCTATAGTAAATGGAATATACAGAATTGTAATCAATCAAATATTGCAAAGTCCCGGTATCTATTATCGGTCAGAGTTGGACCATAACGGAATTTCAGTCTATACTGGCACAATAATATCAGATTGGGGAGGAAGATTAGAGTTAGAAATTGATAGAAAAGCAAGGATATGGGCTCGTGTAAGTAGGAAACAGAAAATATCTATTCTAGTTCTATCATCAGCTATGGGTTCGAATTTAAGCGAAATTCTTGAGAATGTTTGCTACCCCGAAATTTTTTTGTCTTTCCTCAATGAAAAGGAGGAAAAAAAAATAGGGTCAAAAGAAAATGCCATTTTGGAGTTTTATCGACAATTTGCTTGTGTAGGCGGAGATCCCATATTTCCTGAATCTTTATGTATGGAATTACAAAAAAAATTTTTTCAACAAAGATGTGAATTAGGAGGGATTGGTCGCCGAAATATGAACCGAAGGCTGAATATTGATATA